CTCATAATTATCAATGGCTGTTTTTGTCTATAGCATGACCATTTGAAAAAATGTGGAGGTAAAGTAGGGGAAATGGCCGATACTACTGGAAGGATTCCTCTTTGGTTGGTGGGTACTGTAACTGGTATTCCTGTGATCGGTTTAATAGGTGTTTTCTTTTACGGTTCATATTCCGGGTTGGGTTCATCTCTCTAGTAATCGGATGAACCAGATTGTAGACATGAAAGAGTAAGAACTCAACGGGACCTTACCCTCCTTTGTCTGTCTGATTAGAGTGGTAAGGTCCCGTTGAGTTCTTAACTCTTATAAGAATATAAGAAGACTTTGATCTATTCCATAACATACAAATTCAAATTGGAAAGTTATACAGTCAACATAATAAAAATATTATATTTGTTTTGTAGAAAAAAAAATAACAAAATGGATCTTTTGCTCTGATATTTTAAACATTACTCTAATTCTTTTGTTTCTTAATAATGTTTTTGAAGAATTGAAGCCGTTGATTGATTCATAGTCTCCGTCCTTCCTCTAATTAACTCTTACGATACGAAGCAAGAAGAAAAGAGTAATCTCTGGATACTACAATATTCTATGGATTTCTACGCATCAGATATCCTCCAAATTCTTTCTTTCTCCTTCTATAGTAAACTACTAATGGAACTTACTATATAATATAATTTGAAATTTGTTTGAATAATTTCTCTAAGTTTAAGTTAATAGAAGAAGTTCTATTTGCTCAATCAATTATTCCCCTATAATCTTTTCTCTCTTTTTGTTTATCCACAACTTCCTATCAATCTAAACAAAAGAAAAGAGTTCTGGTTTGCCATCCTTCCCTTGTATTCTCTTCGTTTGTATATCTATTACAAAGTACAAAAAATAGGATACAAGTAATGAATTCCAGGCATCCCGCAAAACGAAAAAAAGTATAAACAAATCTCCAAACCCTTTTTGTCGATCCATATATATATATGGATCGACAAAAATTTGGCACCTTTTACCAACTTGATGTTAAGAAATCCCCGCACCTAGAAATTCATTTCGTATAATTGAACCTTTTCAAACTGTTTCTTTTTAAGAACCAAAAAAACTTGTGCCAAAATAACAAATGCAAAGAAGAATAAAAGACCTTGGACCCGTAATGGGTCTTGAAGCACTACTTCTGCATCTCCCTGACCAAAGCCTCCCACATTGGGATTGCTTGTTAATGGTTGATCAAGCTTGATGGATTCACCCTCTGAAACAAGAAGTTCTGGTCCTGGAGGTACAATATCAACTACTTGATGTCCATCCGATGGATCAACAACGGTTATTTCATATCCACCCTTTTCTTTACGTACTATTCTACTTACTACACCTGCTGATGTAGCATTATAGACTGTATTGTTACTTTTGCTACCATCAGGATAAATCTGACCCCTTCCTCTGTTCCCACCTACATATATGGGATATTTTAAGAAGTGAACATCTTTCTTCGTAGCAGGGTCGGGGGAAAGAATGGGAAAGATGATTTCACTATATTTCTGACCAGGAACAGGACCTATCACAATAATATTTCTTTTATTAGGACGATAACTCTGAAAAGACAAATTTCCAATCTTTTCTTTCAATTCGGGAGAAATACGATCAGGGGGGGCTAATTCGAATCCGTCGGGTAAAATGAGAACAGCCCCTACATTCAAACCCCCCTTTTTACTATTAGCAAGAACTTGTTTCAGTTGCTTATCATAAGGAATTCGGACAACTGCTTCAAATACAGTATCAGGGAGCACAGCTTGCGGAACTTCAATATCCACGGGTTTATTAGCTAAATGACAATTAGCACATACAATTCGTCCCGTTGCTTCTCGCGGGTTTTCATAACCTTGCTGCGCAAAAACGGGATATGCATTTGAAATGGATGACCGAGTTATTACATATATCATGATCGATACAGAAATGGATCGAGTCATCCCTTCCTTTACCCAAGAAAAAGCATTTTTATTTTGCATGTCCAATCATTAATTTCGGAGTTTCTACAATAAATTAGATAGGTAACTAGTATAGTTACCTATACACGAGTCTGGCATTGTACTAGAATAATTGTACTGGAATATACGATGAATACCTTGAGCAGATGAAAGTATAAGGAATTAAGTAAAATTTTTAATTAAATGCTTAATTTCTATTTATTTATAAAGGAAGAAGGATTCTAATTTTATTAATATGATGAGATCAAATGAGTTCTTTATTCATTCATTGAATGAAAAATTACTACAAGCGAGGGAGATACACGATTTAAATAATGAAAAATCCAATATTTAACAATTGCATCTAGAATAACTGGAAAAATGGAAACAAGACCAGATATAATCTGATTGTTATGATCCAATCCAAAATCGTTGTAAACCAAACCTATCATTAGTTCCCAACCACGGGTCGAGTGAAATCCGACCCATAAATCAGTAACTAAAAGAATCGAAAAAGCTTTTATTGTGTCACTTAAGTTATAGAGGAATTCCTGAACCCAAGAATTCAGAATAACGAGTTCTTCATTACTCAGAATAAAATAACCACTTAGAATAGTGAAACAGATTATATTTGTCGAGAAATGTAAAATGATATGAAGATCATATTCATTGCATGCTTTGACCAATTGTATTGTTTCCTTGTGTATTCCTATATGAAGTTTTTGTATATGTGTTTCCGGGTACTCCTTTATCATTTCATCCAATAGGAATAGTTCTTCTAATTCTATGAATCTTTTTAGAACGTTTTTCTCTTGAATATGATTTAAAAAAGTTTCGGATTGTCTGCTATTCCACCAATAAATAACCCAAGGTTCCAGACATTTATTAAAAGAGAAAGAGACCCACCAGGGCAAAAATACCATAGATGCAAGATAGGGAAGGGAGGCCAATGCTTTCTTTTTTTTCATTTTGATCTGTGAATTGAATTTTTAATGAACCTGCTTCATTCGTCGACTCTATCTGATATTTCTCTGAAGCACGAGTTGTATAACAAAGTAGTGACCTCTGGATCTATCCCTTTCCTTTTTATTTGTAATATATTTCAGATATCTCAATTGGGCAAATTCAAACCAATTTCATTTTCATTTGTTCCTTTCGATGAATACTCCAAAACCCACTTTAAGTAACGAATCAAGTTTCGAGACCAAAAAACTTACATTAATTCTTTCGAAACGAAATCTTTTACTGTATAATCAGAAAAAAGGTATCGATTAAAAATCATGGGCCTAAAAAGATGAATTATGTATTACGAAATACATGTTCGGATAGGTTTGATTAAATTAATTTATAGATATAAATTAATTATTAGATTAGTTAGTTAGATTAGACTTCTAGTATAAAAGAATCAGGAAACTTGCCTTTTATTAAAAAGGGGAATTAGCAAGTTCTTTTCCCCACCTTGAGAGGATATTTATTCTTTACTTCAGTTCGAGTTCGTTTTAAAGTACTTCCATTGGTATGCGCAAAAAATAGGCTAATTCAGCAGCTTTTTGTTCAATTTCTCGTGGAGTCAAATTCTCATCAGTACGAGTCAAGGGAATAGCTCCTTGGCCTCTTATTTCCATATAAAGGACACGACGAGTATAAAGACCCTCTTTAACCTCTATTCTGATTGATTGGATATCTCTCATAAGGAACCGAAGGAAGATGCGACGATTTATTCCAGGAAATCCCCAACGAAAAATACACACTCTTCCCTCTTTTCTATCAAATCGGTCATAACCGCTACCTACATTCCACGAAATAGTGCACCACAAATAGGAGCTAATGAACAGACCCGCGATCCCATAGAAAGACATCACAACCCCTTGAGGAAAAAAAACGATTTGCTGAGATGGAAATACAGAGATCAAATTCCTACCAAGATAACTGGAAGTTCCAACCACTAAGAATCCTAGTGAACCTAAAAAAAGGATACAGGCCCAGCAAAAATTACTCGTTTTTCGAGATTCCGTTATAAGTTCTATCCATATATGTTCTGATCGCCAATTCATACTATACTGCATTCAGTTGCATTCGATTGGAATCGAGCGAATAACCCAAATAAATTTGACTTTACCTTTCTTGACCCCGAAGTAACTTTCACCAACTAGCACTATTGTTATGTGAAACATCGGGAGTAATTAGTTAGATACATTGACTTTCCATTTTTTATATTCGCTAATTCATTTTGAATCAGCTATATCCACATATACATGCATTTATACAGATATTATATATCCGCATAAAAGTTCTTTCACTTGTGTGTTTGGCAAAAGCCACATATCATACCATATTACACGAAATAAATATCCGTATTATCATACAGTGTTGAAATCACTTGATAAGATTCATTACCATTGGGTCTAGACAATCTTATTTTTTTGGACATGAAGAAATAAAGAAACCATTGCAATTGCCGGAAATACTAGGCCCACTAAAGGTACAAAAATGGAGGGTAAGTTGAAATCTGTCATAGAATAGATGCCTCGATTTACTATTTCTATCTATTAAAAAGATATCCTCTTATGCTTATTTAGGATATATCTATCATAAGTAATATCAAGTTATTATTATATTGTAAATAATATTATTTATAAGTGATAAATAATATCAACTATAATTCTATTAGCTATATGATTAGATAGAAACTATAATATTTAGAATATATATATTTAAATAATTTAAATAATAAGTAATATAATAATGAATATTATAATATAAGTTAAAATAATAATGAATATTATTTTAAAATATTAAATAAATAATTATAAATAAAAAACAAAAGAAAAAATATAATTATCCGAAACCTCTGTCTATCCACAAGGAGAACTTATGTCAACAAGGAAAACAATATATATATTGTTTCTTTTAATTACGATTACGATGAATTAAATATTTATTTTTGTTCGCTACAAATGAAATAAGCGAATCTAGTGCTATACTTTAATTTTTGGAACTGTGATTCAAAGGAAAGAAACCGTGGAGTTGAAATAACTCACTCAGAACACC